GTTATATATAAGTCGCTACCCCCCCTTGGTATTTCTTTAAATTTAATTGAATTTTGTTTAATTAGACGGAATTTCTTTAAAAACTTCTGCTTTCTTTAAAAGATTCTGAACAGTTCCTGTAGGTTGAGCACCCCTTTCAAGGAAGTATAGAATAGCAGGAACATTTAAATGAGTTTGATTCTTCATTGGATCATAAAACCCCACTTTTCTAAGATCTTTTCCTTCTCTTCGGGATCGAACATCAATTGCAACAATTCGATAGACGGCTCATTGGGATAGATGTAGATGAACAATACCCCCCCTAGAACCGTATAGGAAGTTTTCTCCTCGTACGGCTCGAGAAAAAATGATTTGATTCGAATAAACCTAGAAAATCAATTAGACTTTAATTTCATTCATTTTTTGTCCTTCCTGAAAATTTAAAAGAAACCATTCGTACTCATAACTCAAGTTGAATAACTCTCAAATAGCTCAAAAGGGGATTCTTCTCTTTAGCCAATTTTATTTATTGAGTTGTCTTTACCCGCCTTTTTTGTCTCGTTTAAAATTAGATTTGGATGATCCAGTTATTGAAACTATCGAGACAATTAAAATGGGTTTACTTGTTCTTGGATCCTTTAATCTTTATTTTAAATCATTGGGTTTAGACATTACTTCGGTGCTTCTTAATACTCTCAAAATGACAGCAACATACCCTTTCATTTGAATTGGAAATATTTGAAATTTGATTTCTTTCTACCAAAGAATCCGATGGACAGTTGATTCCCGCGTAATACACTTTGAATCAAAAAGTTTGATCAATTACAACAAGTTTCCAATTTAAAAACAAAACTTGTTGAAATTGGATTGTATCCTTTTGATTTCTATATTATTATTATATATAGAAGATACGTTTACGAAGTTGTTCCAATTGATTGATTGGCATTAACCCTAGATCCTTGCCCCCCAGAAATGAATTAATCCTTTCGACTCGAGCTCCATCGTAGACTATTTACAACCCAACAAAAAAACAAAGGATTCGGGTGTAACAGAACAAACGATGTCGAGACAAGAGCATCTTCATTCCTCGATAAATCGAAAATAAGATGGTGGATCTAAAAATCCACAACGGATCGTGTCCTTCAAGTCGCACGTTGCTTTCTACCACATCGTTTCAAACGAAGTTTTACCATCACATTCCTCTAATTTGGAACCAGTATGGAATTGATTCAATTATGGAATCATGAATAGTCATTGGTTCAGTTGTACATAAACATCGTAATCTAGACTTTTTATTTTCTTATTTAAAAATATGTGGAACTATTTTTATGAAAAAGTCTTAGCAAGACAAGATCCTTAACATCCATAAATCTATTTTAACATACATAAAAAGTATCTATATAATACAAAATAATAGAAAGAAGATATAATTATAACTATATTATATATATATAAACGAATAACTTATTGACTCTGCATCTTCAAGTGACTAAATAGGATAGATTATCCTATTTCCTACTTTTTCAATACCAAAGATTCAACTGACAAGAGATCATTAATATTAATATTAATAAAGTATTTATAAAAATAAATATCTATAATTGAAAAAGTCTCCTATTTAGAAATACTATCTTCTTTGAAGGAAATTCGCCGATAAGCAGCATGTTTAATCCGATAAGTCTTTCCTTGACTCATCACTGATTTAAAATAGATCAAAGATAAAGAAGAAATAATCCAATTTTTTTTTCGCAAGTGGATCAAAAAATGATATAAGTAAAGATTTGAATCTTTATTCTTTTCATCTGATTACGAAAAGAAAAATATAAAAATTATTTGCATTGAAATAGAACGATACATACCATATAAGCTAAATATTTCCTCATTTTATATGTTTATATGTATTTTGTTTAACATAGGGATAGGGTTGAGTAATATTTCAATAATCAAATCTTGTCATAAAGTGAATAAAAGGAATAGGATAAATCATCCCTGCCTCAATCGTTCTATAGATTTCCAATTTTTCATTAGAGTCAACCACGAAATACCTAAAAAAATGAAATAGAAAAAAAAACATTGGCTCCATAACATAAAAAATATGTTATAAAACATATGTTATGGAACTTGATCATTTGTTAATGAGATTCGAACAGATATTTAAATTAATACTGATTTACTCCTGACCATTCCATTATCTATAGCAATAGTATAAAAATCCTCTGGGACGGAAGGATTCGAACCTCCGAATAGCGGGACCAAAACCCGTTGCCTTACCACTTGGCCACGCCCCATTTCAATTTAGAATCTAAACTAAGAAACAATAAAATTGGTATTGGTTGTTTGTCAACTCCAGTCCAAATATCTATATATCTATAGAATAAACGGGTAGTAGGATGTTGATACATATAGATATAGAATTCAACTAAATTTATTGATCATTACATAGAATTCAATTAAGATATTGTATGAAAGTATGATTTCTTCTATTCTCCTTTAAGTTGAGAATTGGAGGATTTTGTGATTGGGTGGCTTCAAAAAGAAGAAGGATTTTTTGTCTACCGTAACTGACTTTCTTCCTTTTTCCTTATATCAAAAACCCAACCAAAATGTAATTATCTCCAAGAACACAAAAATGTCTGTTATGCTTAATATCATTAGTTTAATCTGTATTTGTATAAATTCTTCCCTTTCTTCGAGTACTTTTGTCTTCGGAAAATTGCCCGAAGCCTATGCCTTTTTGAATCCAATCGTAGATGTTATGCCAGTTATACCTCTGTTTTTTTTTCTTTTAGCTTTTGTTTGGCAAGCTGCTGTAAGTTTTCGATGAAATCCTTACTAATTAGAATTTAATTATTAATAATTAATATATATAATAATATCCTAGAAAATGCATGATTTCTTCGAGAAAAAATTCTAATAATTGAAAAAATCAGATAAGTTTTAGAGTATGAACCCTCGATTCGCACATTGAGTTAGTGGGCGGCTTACCACCCATTTCTTCTCTTCATTTTTTGACCCCTTTTGCAGCAAAAGACCCTAACCCTATTAGGGTCTACCACAATATCTAATTTCGAGATGAAAAATATTTTTGTTAATGAAAAACAAATGCATTTGTTTTGTAACAATTCATTTCTATTTCTAGAAAAAAAACAGGTGTCAAAATAAAATATGTGGTAGAAAAATGGAAGATCTATTCTCTTTTTTTTCCCAAAAAATCATTTGGAGATTGTGTAATGCTTACTCTGAAACTCTTCGTTTATACCGTAGTGATATTTTTTGTTTCTCTCTTTATCTTTGGATTCCTATCTAATGATCCGGGACGTAATCCTGGACGTGAAGAATAAGATCCTAAGGGTTTTCTTTGATTCATTTTCAAATCTTCTTAGGATTTTATCTATATTCTACACGTTTAACTAAGATTTTCAAAATTTGAAAAAATAAATCAAGTCATCAACAGAAACGGAAAGAGAGGGATTCGAACCCTCGGTACGAATAACTCATACAACGGATTAGCAATCCGACGCTTTAGTCCACTCAGCCATCTCTCCCAATTGAAAAAGATAATTACTACATTACCCATAATGTCAGGAGTCCTTTTTTTTCTCTCTCTTCTTTGCTCTATTATTCTATTATATATATCTATAATATGTATATGTAGAGAGATCGACAAATCAGGAATTTCTTTTATCGAAAGGGAAGGGCTGGAAAATGTCAACAACCTAAATAAAGAAAAATAAGGACGACCTCTTTGTTTTGTGTTGATTTTGTTCGAAAAGCCCTTCTTATTCTGATGGCCTGGCCTGGTCAGTACCTAGCCGGGCCTTTTTTTGGTCCAACGAATTATAGATAATTAATGATTTATCTGATTTGAAAACAAGAAGGCTTTTGCTTTTCTATTTATATTATTTATATATTTAAATTATATTTATATTATAAATTCTATTTATATTAGAAATTTATATTAGAAATTTATATTAGAAATTATAATAATATTAATTAGATATTTTTTATATAATATACAAAATAAAAAAGAATTTAATATTTAATATAAATATGATTTATAAATTAAAAAATTATTGTTTTAATCAATTAAATATCTTATCTTCAAGCAACAACAAAAAGAAGAAAGACTATTTACATTCTTTATTGTTCTTATATTTTATTTTCATTTTCCCAACTAAAAACTCTCGATTCTTCCACAATGCTTTTTTTTGTTCTGATTTTAGTGTTTTTGCGATCTATATCTATCAAAACTTGTTCACCAAAAGAGAAAACTTTTGTCATTTAATTTTCATTTAAATTAAATGAAACTTCTTTTCCGAATCTCATTAAATTTCTATATCCCCACGAAAAACGCTTATTTTGATTATTCTTTAATAATCCTATCTTAATCATGCTCAATTCTCTTGTTCGACAAAAAGTCCATTTGTATATAATAATCATATTGTAGCGGGTATAGTTTAGTGGTAAAAGTGTGATTCGTTCTTTTAACCCTTTAATAGTTATAGTTAAAGGGTCTTTCGGTTTTATTCATATTCCGATTAAAAACTTTATTTCTTCAAATTAAAAGGATTTAATCCTTTACCTCTCAAATGATCAATTCGAGAAAAAAAAACTACACATTCTCGTGATTTCTATCCCCGAGTCACTTATAAATTTCAAAGTTGAATTAGGAAATTGCGAAACAGAATTTGAATTGGATCAAGACTTCCAATTGAATAAGTATGAGTAAAGGATCCATGGGTGAAGATAGAAAGTCAATTTCTAATCGTAACTAAACCTTCCTTCGATTTTCTTTTCGATTTCTAAAGAAAAAAGAAATAAATTGAAGCAAAATAGCTATTCAACGATGACTTTGGTTTACTAGAGACATCGCCATATTGTTTTAGCTCGTTGGAAACAAAACCCTTTTCCTTAGGATCCTCTCAAATAGAAATAGAGAACGAAGTAACTAGAAAGATTGTTAAAATGACCTTCTTCTAGAAGGATCATCTAGAAAGCGATTCGTTTTGTTATATTTAAAC